CGGATTCTGATAGAGATCATATCGATTTTTCAGAAGAAGAACTGGATTCTGATTCTTATATAGATCGTATCGATTCTTATCAAAGAAAGACAGGTTTAACTGAAGCTGTTCAAACAGGCATAGGTCAACTAAATGGTATTTCCGTAGCTATCGGCGTTATGGATTTTCAGTTTATGGGGGGTAGTATGGGATCCGTAGTAGGCGAGAAAATTACTCGTTTGATCGAATATGCTACTAATCGATCTCTACCTGTCATTATTGTGTGTGCTTCTGGAGGAGCACGCATGCAAGAAGGAAGTTTGAGCTTGATGCAAATGGCTAAAATTTCTTCTGCTTTATATAATTATCAATTAGATAAAAAGTTATTCTATGTAGCAATTCTTACAGATCCTACAACCGGTGGAGTAACAGCCAGTTTTGCTATGTTAGGAGATATCATTATTGCTGAACCTAATGCAACCATTGCATTTGCGGGTAAAAGAGTAATTGAACAAACATTGAATACGACAGTACCCGAGGGTTCACAAACATCTGAGTATTTATTCGAAAAAGGTTTATTCGACCCAATAGTACCACGTAATCTTTTAAAAGGTGTTCTGAGTGAGTTATTTCAACTCCACGGTTTCTTTCCTTTGAATCACAGTTCCAAAAATTAAAGTATAGCACTAGATTCGCTTATTTTATTTGTAGCGAACAAAAATAAATATTTAATTCATCGTAATCGTAATTAAAAGAAACAATATATATATATTGTTTTCCTTGTTGACATAAGTTCTCCTTGTAGATAGACAGAGGTTTCGGATAATTATATTTTTTCTTTTGTTTTTTATTTATAATTATTTATTTAATTTTAATATATTAAATTAAAATTAAAATAATATTAATTATTATTTTAACTTAATTATTATTTTAACTTATATTATATATTATAATATTCATATTATATATTATAATATTCATTATTATATTACTTATTATTTAAATATATATATATATATATTCTAAATATTATAGTTTCTATCTAATTAAATATTATAGTTTCTATCTAATCATATAGCTAATAGAATTATAGTTGATATTATTTATCACTTATAAATAATATTATTTACAATATAATAATATTATTTATATTACTTATGATAGATATATCCTAAATAAGCATAAGAGGATATCTTTTTAATAGATAGAAATATTAATAGATAGAAATAGTAAATCGAGGCATCTATTCTATGACAGATTTCAACTTACCCTCCATTTTTGTACCTTTAGTGGGCCTAGTATTTCCGGCAATTGCAATGGTTTCTTTATTTCTTCATGTCCAAAAAAATAAGATTGTCTAGACCCAATGGTAATGAATCTTATCAAGTGATTTCAACACTGTATGATAATACGGATATTTATTTCGTGTAATATGGTATGATATGTGGCTTTTGCCAAACACACAAGTGAAAGAACTTTTATGTGGATATATAATATCTGTATAAATGCATGTATATGTGGATATAGCTGGTTCAAAATGAATTAGCGAATATAAAAAATGGAAAGTCAATGTATCTAACTAATTACTCCCGATGTTTCACATAACAATAGTGCTAGTTGGTGAAAGTTACTTCGGGGTCAAGAAAGGTAAAGTCAAATTTATTTGGGTTATTCGCTCAATTCCAATCGAATGCAACTGAATGCAGTATAGTATGAATTGGCGATCAGAACATATATGGATAGAACTTATAACGGAATCTCGAAAAACGAGTAATTTTTGCTGGGCCTGTATCCTTTTTTTAGGTTCACTAGGATTCTTAGTGGTTGGAACTTCCAGTTATCTTGGTAGGAATTTGATCTCTGTATTTCCATCTCAGCAAATCGTTTTTTTTCCTCAAGGGGTTGTGATGTCTTTCTATGGGATCGCGGGTCTGTTCATTAGCTCCTATTTGTGGTGCACTATTTCGTGGAATGTAGGTAGCGGTTATGACCGATTCGATAGAAAAGAGGGAAGAGTGTGTATTTTTCGTTGGGGATTTCCTGGAATAAATCGTCGCATCTTCCTTCGGTTCCTTATGAGAGATATCCAATCAATCAGAATAGAGGTTAAAGAGGGTCTTTATACTCGTCGTGTCCTTTATATGGAAATCAGGGGCCAAGGAGCCATTCCCTTGACTCGTACTGATGAGAATTTGACTCCACGAGAAATTGAACAAAAAGCTGCTGAATTAGCCTATTTTTTGCGCATACCGATGGAAGTACTTTAAAACGAACTCGAACTAAAGTAAAGAATAAATATCCTCTCAAGGTGGGGAAAAGAACTTGCTAATTCCCCTTTTTAATAAAAGGCAAGTTTCCTGATTCTTTTATACTAGAAGTCTAATCTAACTAACTAATCTAATAATTAATTTATAGATATAAATTAATCAAACCTATCCGAACATGTATTTCGTAATACATAATTCATCTTTTTAGGCCCATAATTTTTAATTGATACCCTTTTTCTGATTATACAGTAAAAGATTTCGTTTCGAAAGAATTAATGTAAGTTTTTTGGTCTCGAAACTTGATTTGTTACTTAAAGTGGGTTTTGGAGTATTCATCGAAAGGAACAAATGAAAATTAAATTGGTTTGAATTTGCCCAATTGAGATATCTGAAATATATTACAAATAAAAAGGAAAGGGATAGATCCAGAGGTCACTACTTTGTTATACAACTCGTGCTTCAGAGAAATATCAGATAGAGTCGACGAATGAAGCAGGTTCATTAAAAATTCAAATTCAATTCACAGATCAAAATGAAAAAAAAGAAAGCATTGGCCTCCCTTCCCTATCTTGCATCTATGGTATTTTTGCCCTGGTGGGTCTCTTTCTCTTTTAATAAATGTCTGGAACCTTGGGTTACTTATTGGTGGAATAGCAGACAATCCGAAACTTTTTTAAATCATATTCAAGAGAAAAACATTCTAAAAAGATTCATAGAATTAGAAGAACTATTCCTATTGGATGAAATGATAAAGGAGTACCCGGAAACACATATACAAAAACTTCATATAGGAATACACAAGGAAACAATACAATTGGTCAAAGCATGCAATGAATATGATCTCCATATCATTTTACATTTCTCGACAAATATAATCTGTTTCACTATTCTAAGTGGTTATTTTATTCTGAGTAATGAAGAACTCGTTATTCTGAATTCTTGGGTTCAGGAATTCCTCTATAACTTAAGTGACACAATAAAAGCTTTTTCGATTCTTTTAGTTACTGATTTATGGGTCGGATTTCACTCGACCCGTGGTTGGGAACTAATGATAGGTTTGGTTTACAACGATTTTGGATTGGATCATAACAATCAGATTATATCTGGTCTTGTTTCCATTTTTCCAGTTATTCTAGATGCAATTGTTAAATATTGGATTTTTCATTATTTAAATCGTGTATCTCCTTCGCTTGTAGTAATTTTTCATTCAATGAATGAATAAAGAACTCATTTGATCTCATCATATCAATAAAATTAGAATCCTTCTTCCTTTATAAATAAATAGAAATTAAGCATTTAATTAAAAATTTTACTTAATTCCTTATACTTTCATCTGCTCAAGGTATTCATCGTATATTCCAGTACAATTATTCTAGTACAATGCCAGACTCGTGTATAGGTAACTATACTAGTTACCTATCTAATTTATTGTAGAAACTCCGAAATTAATGATTGGACATGCAAAATAAAAATGCTTTTTCTTGGGTAAAGGAAGGGATGACTCGATCCATTTCTGTATCGATCATGATATATGTAATAACTCGGTCATCCATTTCAAATGCATATCCCGTTTTTGCGCAGCAGGGTTATGAAAACCCGCGAGAAGCAACGGGACGAATTGTATGTGCCAATTGTCATTTAGCTAATAAACCCGTGGATATTGAAGTTCCGCAAGCTGTGCTCCCTGATACTGTATTTGAAGCGGTTGTCCGAATTCCTTATGATAAGCAACTGAAACAAGTTCTTGCTAATGGTAAAAAGGGGGGTTTGAATGTAGGGGCTGTTCTCATTTTACCCGACGGATTCGAATTAGCCCCCCCTGATCGTATTTCTCCCGAATTGAAAGAAAAGATTGGAAATTTGTCTTTTCAGAGTTATCGTCCTAATAAAAGAAATATTATTGTGATAGGTCCTGTTCCTGGTCAGAAATATAGTGAAATCATCTTTCCCATTCTTTCCCCCGACCCTGCTACGAAGAAAGATGTTCACTTCTTAAAATATCCCATATATGTAGGTGGGAACAGAGGAAGGGGTCAGATTTATCCTGATGGTAGCAAAAGTAACAATACAGTCTATAATGCTACATCAGCAGGTGTAGTAAGTAGAATAGTACGTAAAGAAAAGGGTGGATATGAAATAACCGTTGTTGATCCATCGGATGGACATCAAGTAGTTGATATTGTACCTCCAGGACCAGAACTTCTTGTTTCAGAGGGTGAATCCATCAAGCTTGATCAACCATTAACAAGCAATCCCAATGTGGGAGGCTTTGGTCAGGGAGATGCAGAAGTAGTGCTTCAAGACCCATTACGGGTCCAAGGTCTTTTATTCTTCTTTGCATTTGTTATTTTGGCACAAGTTTTTTTGGTTCTTAAAAAGAAACAGTTTGAAAAGGTTCAATTATACGAAATGAATTTCTAGGTGCGGGGATTTCTTAACATCAAGTTGGTAAAAGGTGCCAAATTTTTTGTTGCTTTGTTTATACTTTTTTTCGTTTTGCGAGATGCCTGGAATTCATTACTTGTATCCTATTCTTTGTAATAGATATACAAACGAAGAGAATACAAGGGAAGGATGGCAAACCGGAACTCTTTTGTTTAGATTGATAGGAAGTTGTGGACAAACAAAAAGAGAGAAAAGATTATAGGGGAATAATTGATTGAGCAAATAGAACTTCTTCTATTAACTTAAACTTATAACTTAGAGAAATTATTCAAACAAATTTAAATTTCAAATTATATTTATAGAGTAAGT